AAATCGAATTGAAGCTCTCGACAAGAAATCCCCTTTTCTAGATATACTGGAAACAAGAATTCGATTGTGTAATGATAGTAATCATGATAGTGAAAAGGAATATTTTCCTAAAGCCTATGATCCTTTCTTAAGTGGGCACTATCGCTTAACAATGACAAATTCACCTGCTAAAGATAAAGAGTCGATAGAAAATGATAAAGAGTCGATAGAAAATTTAACAGAAACCTTTGATATAAATCGGATTTACGCTATCCTTTTTGCGGATCCCGATTTCGAAGAATTTGAGCGGCAACCGGATGCATTTGATAAAAAACCCTTTTTAATCGAAATGGAGAATTTTTTAACTTTAACTAGCAAATTTGATAAACAATTAAAATTGACTAAAAAAAAGAAAAGATTTTTAAAATTTTTATTGAATGCCATTAAAACCGATACTAATAATGAAAAGGAATCTATTAAAGAATCTAATACAAAGGAATCTATTAAACAATCTAATGCAAAGGAATCTATTAACGAATCTGAATCTATTAACGAATCTGAAGAATGTATTAGAATAAAAGAAATCACTAAAAAAGTCCCTCTATGGCCAGACAAATTAATCACCGAATTAGACCAACAAGTTCAAGAAGACGACACGGAAGACATGTTAGTCCACCATCAAATTCGCTCAAGAAAAGCCAAATACATAACGATTTTGTATCAAAATGAAAATGAAGAAAATGAAAATGAAGAAAATGAAAATGAAGAAACTCAAAAAAAAGAAACTCAAAAAAAAGAAACTCAAACTAAAGAAACTCAAACTAAAGAAACTCAAAATAAAGAAACTCAAAATAAAGAAACTCAAACTACTGACTCTGATGACTCTGATTCTGATGGTGCGAATCCGACACACGAAGTAGCTTTGCTAAGTTATTCACACCAACCGGACTTTCGGCGAGAACTAATTAAAGGTTCTATCCGCGCTCAAAGGCGTAAAATGGTAATTTGGGAACTGTTTGAAGGAAACCCGCACTCTCCCCTTTTTTTGGATAGAGTCAAAAGATTCCCCCGCCTACCGTTTGATATATCCAAAATTTGTAAAGTTATTTTTACAAATTGGACAGACAAGGGGATAGAATCCGAAATTGTGGAGTATATAGATATAAAGGCAGAACAAAAAAAAAAAAAAAATGAAGATAGGATAAAAAAGGAAGAAATGCGGATGGAGATATCGGAGGCATGGGATAATGTCCCATTGGGGCACCTAATAAGGGGATGCGCGTTAATAACTCAATCTATTCTTCGAAAATATATTGTAGTGCCTTCATTGATAATAGCAAAAAATATTGGACGTGTGTTATTATTGCAATCTCCTGAATGGTTTGAGGATATACAGGAATGGAAGCGAGAAATGCATGTTAAATGTACCTATAATGGTATCCAATTATCGGAAACAGAATTTCCAACAAATTGGTTGACGGATGGTATTCAGATAAAAATCTTATTTCCTTTCTACCTGAAACCTTGGCACATACGACCCTCTGATAGAGATCTAATCGGAGAGGAAAACCAAAAAGATGATTTTTGTTTTTTAACAGTTTGGGGACGGGAAACTGACCTTCCTTTTGGTTCTCCCAGAATTCCCAAAGGAGATTCTTTTTTTGACCCCATTTTTAAGGAACTACAAGGAAAATGGAAAAGGGCGTATTTCTTAGTAAAAACAAAATTTGTTTCAAAAGAAACAAAAAAATTCATTAGTGAAGCGGTTTTTTTTATACTAACAAGGTCTTTATTTCTAAGACTAATACTAGTAATAATACTAAAACTAAAAGAACGTTCCAAATTCAACCCAACTTTTAGCTTAAGAAATGTATCAGAATCGAATGAAATTACAAATGAAATTACAAACCAAAAAGATTCTAGAATCAGCAATCAAATAATTGATGAATCATTTAGTCTATTTCAATATCAAAATTGGAAAAATTATGCACTGACAAAAAAGAAGTATCTAACAAGTAGAACAAGCACAATTCGAAATCAAATAGAAAGAATTACAAAAACAAAAAGAACCCCATCCGGCGTATATATTAATCCTACCGAAAAAGAGTCTAATGCTAAAAGATTCGAATCGACAACAAATATTTGGCAAATATTAAAAAGAAGAAATGCCCGATTAATCTCTCAATTAGATTGTTTTATAAAGATTTTCCTTGAAAAAATATACATAGATATTTTTTTAGCTATTATTAATATTCCCAGACTCAATATACAATTTCTTTTTGAATCGATAAAAAAAATGCCGGATAAGCCCATTAATGAAACAGATCAAGAAAGGCTTAATAGAAAAAATCAAAATATAATTGACTTTATTTCAATTTCAACTCTAAAAAAAAAAAAATCAACTAATAGTCTTAGAAATCGGAAAAATTTACATAGTTTTTGTGACTTATCCTATTTGTCACAAGCATATGTATTTTATAAATTATCACAAACCCAAGTTAGTAACAAATTAAGATCTGTTTTTCAAAAAAAAAATCATGGAATTTCTTTTTTTATTAAGGCTAAAATCAAAGATTCCCTTGAAACACAAGGAATACTTCATTCTAAATTAAGTCATAAGAAACTCCCGAATTCTGAAATGAATGAATGGAAAAACTGGTTAAGGGGACATTATCAATACACTTTATCTCGTATTAAATGGTCTGGATTAATACCACAAAAGTGGAGAAATAGAGTTAAGCTTAAGCTACGTCATAAAAATAAAAATTCCAAGGGTGATTCATATGACAAAGTTCAGTCCAAAAGGGAAGGGAATTCTAGGAATTCTGAAGTATATTACTTAGTGAATCAAAAAGACAATTTTCAAAAAAACTCTAGATATGATCTTTTATCATATAAATCTATTAATTTTAATTATGAAAATACGAGGGACTCGTCTATTTCTAAATCAAGCTCGCAAGTCGAATTAAAAAAGAACGAAGATCTTTCTTATAAATACAACACGCGTAAAGATAATTTTTCTGATCTATATATATGGAGAAGTCTCCCTATTAATAATAATAAAAAGTTTCATAATAATACTTATATCAATATTACAGATATACAACAAAATCCCGATAGAAAATATTGTGATTGGAAAATTCTAAATTTTGATCTTAGACGCCAACTTACTATTGAGTCCTGCATCAAACTGGATATCGCGAGAAATGAAAATGCTCAGATTGATACTAACAATTATCAAATTATTGAAAAAATTGATAAAAAAAGCCTTGTTTATCTTACAATTCCGCAAAAGCTCCAAACCAATTTACCAAAACCCCGAAAAGGTTTTTTGGATTGGATGGGAATGAATGAAGAAATACTAAATGGTGACATCTCAACCCTGGGATTTTGGTTCTTCCCAGAATTTGTCCTACCCTATAATCTATATAAAAAAAAACCGTGGCTTATACGAAGTAAAATCCTTCTTTTAAATTTGAATCTAAATGAAAATGCTCTTAGTGAAAAGAAAAACATCAAAGGAAACCAAAAACAAAAAGGGGAATCCGTTTCAAATAAAAAAATAAAGAATCAAAATCGAAATCAAAAAGATCAAAAAGAACAAAAAGATAAAAAAGAAAAAGAATCGGTCGAAAGCAAAAGAGATCTTAGATCAAATGTACAAAAACAAGGGAATGCTGAATCTGTTCCTTCAACAAATCACGAAAAAGATATTGAAGATCCGTCCCAAGGGGTAAAGAAAAAGATAAAGAAAAGTATTGCAGAAGTACAACTAGATTTACTCCTAAAACGTTTTTTAGTTTTTCAGTTGAGATCGCGCGGTACTTTGAATGAAAGAATGATGAATAATATAAACATATATTGTTTGCTGCTTAGACTGCAAAATCCACTCGAAATTACTATATCCTCGATTCAAAGAAGCGAACTGAGTTTAGATCTAATGCCGATTCGGAAAACTACACAGCTTAAAGAATTGATGAAAAAGGGGATCATTCTTGTCGAACCCACACGCCTGTCTGTAAAAAATGATGGACAATTTTTTATGTATCAAACCTTAGGTATTTCGTTGGCTCATAAGATGAAGCAACAAATTAATCAAGGATATAGAAAAGAACTCTATGTTGATTTACTTGTTCCCGAAACCATTTTATCGCATAGACGTCGCAGAGAGTTGAGAATTCTAATGTCTTTCAATTCAAAGACTTGGAATAAAAATCCAATATTTTCGACTGAGAACAATTGCAGTCAATCCTTGGATTTGGATAAAGAGAACCCTCTTAATGATAGTTACGAGCTGCTTCTTAAGCTTAAGAAAGAGAAGGAGGAATTAATTAAACAGAATGAATTAATTAAACAGAAGAATGAATTAATGAAATTCAAATTTTTTCTTTGGCCTAATTATCGATTAGAAGATTTAGCTTGTATGAATCGCTATTGGTTTGATACAAATAACGGCAGTCGTTTCAGTATGTTAAGGATAAAGATGTATCCGCGGTTGAAAAGTCGTTGATAGTCCATTTTTCCTATATATGCCCTGCGGGGTATATGAACGTAAAGAGATTGACACGCCCGCCCCACCTTCCATGTCATTCTAATATAAAATACGAAGACTAAAACCGCAATTAGGCCTACAAATCAATTAACAGAATCTTCTTCATTTTTGCATGGCATAAATTATGCCATGCAAAAATGAAGAAGATTCCTTCTTTTTTTCTTTTTCAGAATAAATTAAATTGAAACCTGGATGGATTAATATGAGTTGATAAAATTAGGAGTTCATAAAGAAATTCAGATTATTGTATATAACACATTAAAATTACTAGCATTATTATTACTCATCGGTAAAATCCATATCTCTAAAAGTGGAAGAGGGAAAATCTTTTATGGTAAAAAGTGCATTCATTTCGGTTATTTCGGAAAAAGAAAGAAGGGGGTCGGTTGAATTTCAAGTATTCCGTTTTACCAATAAGATACGGGGACTTACTGCACATTTGGAAGTGCACAAAAAAGACTATTTATCTCAGAGAGGTTTGCGAAAAATTTTAGGAAAACGTCAAAGGCTGCTGGCTTATTTGGCAAACAAAAATAGAGCACGTTATAAAGAATTAATTGGTCAGTTGAGTATTCGAGAGGCAAGAACTCGTTAATTGGAAAATTGGAAGAAGCTTTTTAAGTACTTTTTTTTGTATTGGTATTTGGATAAACTTGTTTTCACTTTCAGGAATTCATGAAAAAAAGAATGGGTAAAAAATTTATGACTGTACCAGCTACAAGAAAAGACCTTATGCTAGTCAATATGGGGCCTCACCACCCATCAATGCATGGTGTTCTTCGACTCGTCGTTACTCTAGATGGTGAAGATGTTATTGACTGTGAACCTATATTAGGTTATTTACACAGGGGGATGGAGAAAATTGGGGAAAATCGAACAATTATCCAATATTTGCCCTATGTAACGCGTTGGGATTATTTAGCTACTATGTTCACGGAAGCAATAACTGTAAATGGTCCCGAACTATTAGGAAATATTCAAGTACCTAAAAGAGCTAGTTATATCAGAGTCATTATGTTGGAGTTGAGTCGTATAGCGTCCCATTTGTTATGGCTTGGCCCCTTTATGGCAGATATTGGTGCACAGACCCCCTTCTTCTATATTTTTCGAGAAAGGGAATTGATATATGACTTATTCGAAGCAGCTACTGGTATGCGAATGATGCATAATTATTTTCGTATCGGAGGAATAGCTGCCGATCTACCGTATGGCTGGCTAGATAAATGTTTGGATTTTTGTGATTACTTTTTAACGGGGGTTGCTGAATATAAAAAGCTTATTACACGGAATCCTATTTTTTTAGAACGGGTTGAGGGCGTGGGCATTATTCGCGAAGAAGAAGCATTAAATTGGGGTTTATCGGGCCCAATGCTACGGGCGTCCGGAATCCAATGGGACCTTCGTAAAGTGGATCATTATGAGTCTTACGATGAATTTGATTGGGAAGTTCAATGGCAAAAAGAAGGAGATTCGTTAGCTCGTTATTTAGTACGAATCGGTGAAATGGGAGAATCCATAAAAATTATACAGCAGGCTCTGGAAGGAATCCCAGGAGGGCCCTATGAGAATTTAGAAATCCGACGTTTTGATAGAGTAAAGGATTCCCAATGGAATGATTTTGAATATCGATTTATTAGTAAAAAACCTTCTCCAATCTTTGAATTGGGAAAACAAGAACTTTATGTGAGAATTGAAGCCCCAAAGGGGGAATTGGGAATTTTTCTGATAGGAGATCTGAGTGTTTTTCCGTGGAGATGGAAAATACGCCCGCCGGGTTTTATCAATTTGCAAATTCTTCCTCAGTTAGTTAAAAGAATGAAATTGGCTGATATTATGACGATATTAGGTAGCATAGATATCATTATGGGAGAAGTGGATCGTTAAAGATGATAATGGATACAACCGAAATGCAAGCTATCAATTCGTTTTCAAGATTAGAATCCTTAAACGAGGTCTATGGGATTATATGGCTACTTGTCCCGATTTTTACTCTTGTATTAGGAATCACAATAGGTGTACTCGTAATTGTTTGGTTAGAAAGAGAAATATCCGCAGGGATACAACAACGTATTGGACCCGAATATGCCGGTCCCTTAGGAATTCTTCAAGCCCTCGCAGATGGTACAAAACTACTTTTCAAAGAGAACCTTCTTCCATCTAGAGGAGATGGTCGTTTATTTAGTATCGGACCATCCGTCGCGGTGATATCAATTTTACTAAGTTATTCAGTAATTCCTTTTGGATACCACCTTATTCTAGCCGATCTTGGTATTGGTGTTTTTTTATGGATCGCTATTTCAAGTATTGCTCCCATTGGACTTCTTATGTCGGGATATGGATCAAATAATAAATATTCCTTTTTAGGTGGTTTACGCGCTGCTGCTCAATCAATTAGTTATGAAATACCATTAACTTTATGTGTATTATCAATATCTCTACGTGTGATTCGGTGTCGTCTAATTAGGTGAAATACAAAAAAGTTCCTAGTTATTTTCTTTCTAATTTCGGAGATCTGAGAAAAGGGTTAAGGTTAAATAATGTTTTTCATCTTTTTTAGGCATCATTTGCCTTGATGAACTAAAGCAGATAGTTATATGAGTGAAAGAAAACGGCTTGCAAATTTGCAGTAAAAAGTTAAGTCTCATTTCCTATGTACAAAAATTTATTATTAATCAAAACTAAATAAAAGCAGTAGAGGCCGTTTGTCCCAAGATTGGTTGCTTAGTTATCATCACTTGAAGCGGGTTTAAACGGGAGGTTGAACAAAATTGAGTGGATGGGTTAGAAACACCAAAATACACAAAGGATTAGTAATGGATATTCTCTAAATAATAAAAAAATTAAGAGGATATTTCTGCACATAAACGGAATTCAAATTGGGACTTTAAGTTAGTAGAAATGATCAAGAAGTACTGCCCACGATTCTGACCTAGAGTATGCTCCGACCCACCGACTAAGTAAATAACTATCAAGAACGAAGTAATCTTTTATTTTGAGTAAAATCCCTTTTAGGAGTATGAGAAAGGAGAATAGGGACGAAATAAAATAGAATAAGATAATTAAAAAAATCCTTTTCTTCTATCTTTTTGTTAGTTAGAAAGTTAGTTAGAAAGAGAAAACTCTTGGCATGATTCATAAATTAATGGAATGTCGAAGTCTTTTTCGTAATTGAAAAAAATAGGTTGAAATGCCTATATGATGTTGTTACAACAAGGTTTTTATTCAAGGATTAAGTTATTGATTAACAAAAAAAAAATGACACTCCTAAAAAGAAAAGATGAGATGAATTCAGAAGCACCCTTTTTAATATATATTTATATATTTTAATATATATTTATATATTTAAAATTTTTTAAATAAAAAATATAGCAAACAGAATTCCGTTGGTCTAATTTTGGGAACTTGGTATAAGTTTTTACTCTATCCTACAAAAAAAATAGCAAGATAAAGATACATAAGAATTAAATGTCCTTAGATTTAGTTGTGACCCTTGAGGAGCCGTATGAGGTGAAAATCTCACGTACGGTTCTGTAATAGTGGTAAGAACAGCGATGTTCTAATCGACTATAATTATCTAACAGTTCAAGTACAGTTGATATAGTTGAGGCGCAGTCAAAATACGGCCTTTGGGGGTGGAATTTGTGGCGTCAACCTATAGGGTTTCTCATTTTTCTAATTTCTTCGCTAGCTGAGTGTGAGAGATTACCTTTTGATTTACCAGAAGCAGAAGAAGAATTAGTAGCAGGTTATCAAACCGAATATTCAGGTATAAAATTTGGTTTATTTTACGTTGCTTCATATCTGAATCTACTAGTTTCTTCGTTATTTGTAACAGTTCTTTACTTAGGAGGTTGGAACCTTTCTATTCCATACCTATTCATTCCTAAAATTTTTGACATAAATAGAAATAAAGTAGGTAAAGTTTTTGGAACAATAATCAACATCTTTATTACATTAGCTAAAACTTATTTGTTCTTGTTCATTGCTATTGCAACAAGATGGACTTTACCAAGGTTGAGAATAGACCAACTATTAAATCTTGGATGGAAATTTCTTTTACCCATTTCTCTAGGTAATCTATTATTAACAACTTCGTCCCAACTTCTTTCACTGTAAACAATTACAATATTCTATATTCACCACTTATCTCAAACAAGAGAAAGAAACAAGTCTACAATTTTATTCTTTATACACATTCACGATATGTTCCCTATGCTAACTGAATTCACAAATTATGGTCAACAAACAATACGAGCTGCCAGATACATCGGTCAGGGTTTCGCGATTACCCTGTCTCACGCGAATCGTTTACCTATAACTATTCAATATCCCTACGAAAAACTAATAACGTCGGAACGTTTCCGGGGCCGAATTCACTTTGAATTTGATAAATGCATTGCTTGTGAAGTATGCGTTCGTGTATGTCCTATAGATCTACCCGTTGTAGATTGGAAATTGGAAAGTGATGTTCGAAAGAAACGATTGTTTAATTACAGTATTGATTTTGGAATCTGTATATTTTGTGGGAATTGCGTTGAGTATTGTCCAACAAACTGTTTATCAATGACTGAAGAATATGAACTTTCGAGTTATGATCGTCACGAATTGAATTATAATCAAATTGCCCTGGGTCGATTACCAACGTCAGTAATTGATGATTACACAATTCGCACAATTTCGAATTCGCCCCTAATATAAATATATAAATAAAAACCCTCTCAATTCAAAAAAATCGCCAATTAGCAATTTAACAATTGAATTTAAAAATTCATTATTTATTATTTGATCATTATTTAATCAAAAATTATAAATTATAATTATTAATTTGAATTAATAATAAAAAATACTAAATTAATAATAAATAATAATAATAAAAATATTAAATAAAAGAAATTAAGGTTTAGGTTGGATCTCTAAAATATAAAAAAAATAAGGCTTTTCAAAAAAAGTTTCAACTTGTTATTGAATTTTGATTGAAAATGTATTTCAATATTTACAATTTACATTAATATTTATATTAGAGTAATATATATATATTATATATAGATTTTTTAACCCTTTTTCCAGATATTGAATGATTAGGGCTAATAACACTACATCTACCACCCTGCCCCCACCTGTTCAAATTTCATTTATTTAATTAAGTTTAAATTAAGAAATATCAGAAACATAAAAAAATGGAGTTACTTCTTTTTTCCTGGTCAGGTCAATAAAATCATGAAATATTTCGATTTTTTTTTATGGATTTACCCGGACCAATGCATGATTTTCTTTTAGTCTTTCTGGGATCGGGTCTGATCTTAGGAGGTCTAGGAGTAGTATTACTTCGCAATCCAATTTTTTCCGCCTTTTCATTAGGATTGGTTCTTGTTTGTATATCGTTATTCTATATTCTATTGAGTTCTTATTTTGTAGCTGCTGCGCAACTACTTATTTACGTAGGGGCTGTAACTGTTTTAATTCTGTTTGCTGTGATGTTCATGAGTGATTCAGAATATTACAAAGATTCTCGCCTCTGGACTGTTGGGGATGGGGTTACTTCGGTGGTTTGTACAAGTCTTTTTTTTTCACTAATTACTACTATTACAGATACATCGTGGTACGGTATTATTTGGACTACAAGATCAAACCAGGTTCTAGAACAAGATTTGATAAGCAATAGTCAACAAATTGGAATTCATTTATCAACGGATTTTTTTCTTCCATTTGAACTCATTTCACTAATTCTTTTAGTTGCCTTAATAGGTGCAATTGCTGTAGCTCGTCAATAAAAAATCAGCAATTAAAATATTCCATGCTCGTTCTATGTGATTCAATCAAATCAATTCAATTATTATTTAGGTTGAAATGAATGAGATTGCTAAGGAGTTGCTTAATGATGCTAGAACATGTACTTGTTTTGAGTGCCTATTTATTTTCTATGGGTATCTATGGGTTGATCACAAGTCGAAATATGGTTAGAGCCCTTATGTGTCTTGAACTTATATTGAATGCAGTTAATATAAATTTTGTAACATTTTCTGATTTTTTTGATAATCGTCAATTAAGGGGAGATATTTTCTCAATTTTTCTTATAGCCATTGCAGCTGCTGAAGCAGCCATAGGGCTGGCTATTGTTTCATCAATTTATCGTAATCGAAAATCAACTCGTATTAACCAATCGAATTTGTTGAATAAGTAGTATTAATCATAAGAATTCGAATATTCTTAAAGAAATTAAAATTTAAGGTATAATCTTCTCTGCAAAGGAATCTGCAAAGGAAACATAAACAGAAGAAATCAAAGTACTTTTGCCCTTTCTTTTCTAATATATAATAAAGCAGCCCAGAAGTAAATGGTAAATTGATTGGAAAAATTCTGATAACTTGTTGATTTACCTGGTATCTATAAATATAGCATTTGTTTAGAAGCTTACTAGGTCGAAAATTTATAACGTTTAAAAATGTATAGATCCAATGTCACATTCAGTAAAGATTTATGATACATGTATAGGATGTACTCAATGTGTCCGAGCCTGCCCGACCGATGTATTAGAAATGATACCTTGGGACGGATGTAAAGCTAAACAAATTGCTTCGGCTCCAAGAACGGAAGACTGCGTTGGTTGTAAAAGATGCGAATCCGCCTGTCCAACGGATTTCTTGAGTGTTCGGGTTTATTTAGGGACTGAAACAACTCGCAGTATGGGTCTAGCTTATTAATACGTTCCAATAAACTCTACTTGAATCCATTTTCTTTTTTTTTTTTTTACCGACAAGACCCGTGCTCAAGAGATTTTTGAGCACGGGTCTTTCTGGTCCAAGCGCATCTTGTCTTTACCACGAATTTTTTTCCTTGGTTAACAATAATTGTAGTTTTTCCAATAGCTGCGGGTTCCTTAATTTTCTTTCTCCCCCATAGGGGAAATAGGGCCGTTCGTTGGTATACTTTATGTATCTGTATTTTAGAACTCCTTCTAACGGTGTATACATTCTGTTATCATTTCCAACCGGACGATCCATTAATCCAACTATTGGAGGATTATAAATGGATCCCCCTTTTTGATTTCCATTGGAGATTGGGAATAGATGGACTTTCTATAGGACCCATTTTACTAACAGGATTCATCACCACCTTAGCTACTTTAGCGGCTTGGCCTGTTACTCGAGATTCTAGATTATTTCATTTCCTGATGTTAACAATGTACAGCGGGCAAATAGGATTATTTTCTTCTCACAACCTTTTACTTTTTTTTCTCATGTGGGAGTTAGAATTAATTCCCGTTTATCTACTTCTATCCATGTGGGGAGGAAAGAAACGCCTGTACTCAGCTACAAAATTTATTTTGTACACAGCAGGGGGCTCCGTTTTTCTCCTAATGGGAGTGCTGGGTATAGGTTTATATGGTTCTAATCAACCAACATTAAATTTTGAAACCTCAGCTAATCAGTCGTATCCTGTGGTCTTAGAAATAATATTTTATATTGGATTTTTGATTGCTTTTGCTGTCAAATCGCCGATTATACCCCTCCATACGTGGTTACCAGATACCCACGGAGAAGCACATTACAGTACTTGTATGCTTCTAGCTGGAATCTTATTAAAAATGGGAGCGTATGGACTGGCTCGTATCAATATAGAATTTTTATCTCATGCCCATTATCTATTTTCCCCTTGGTTAGTGGTAGTAGGCGCAATCCAAATAATTTATGCAGCTTCAGCATCTCTTGGCCAACGTAATTTAAAAAAACGAATAGCCTATTCTTCTGTATCGCATATGGGTTTCCTAATTATCGGAATTGGTTCTATAACTGATACAGGACTCAACGGAGCTCTTTTACAAATAATCTCTCATGGATTTATTGGTGCTGCACTTTTTTTCTTGGCAGGGACAACTTATGATAGAACCCGCCTTCTTTATCTTGATCAAATGGGCGGAATAGCTATCACAATGCCAAAAATATTCACGATGTTTAGTAGCTTTGCGATGGCTTCCCTTGCATTACCGGGTATGAGTGGCTTTGTTGCGGAATTGATAGTATTTTTTGGAATAATTACGAGTCATAATTTTTTTTTAATGCCAAAAATACTAATTACTTTTGTAATGGCAATTGGAATGATATTAACTCCTCTTTATTCATTATCTATGTCACGTCAGATGTTTTATGGATATAAGCTTTTTAACGTCCCAAACTTTTATTTTTTTGATTCTGGACCCCGAGAGTTATTTCTTTCGATTTCCCTCTTGTTACCCGTACTGGGTATTGGTATGTACCCGGATCTCGTTCTTTCACTATCGGTTGACAAGGTTGAAGTTATACTATCTAATTCTTTTTCTAAATAGGTTTTTGCTATTCACGATTTTAAAACCTTTCACTTTACAATTAAAAAGTTGTAGAATGAAAAAAGAGAACCTTTCTTTCGCCCAATAAAATTTATATATAAAAAAAAACAAGAATTTGAACCCAATATGGGGACGAACCATGCGAATCAATACAATATTTGATTCGCATGGTTCGTCCCCATTCACCTAAAATTTTTTTATATGTACTATAATGTGAATGTGTTGGGTTCGTGCGCTACTTTCGTGAATTCAATTAGATGTTAATGGAAACGAACCATAACTATGTAGTCCTAGTCCTAATAGATTAACTCCAAAATAGCATATCCAAATTATAAGAAAGCCTATAGACGCTACAATTGCCGAATTTGCACCTTGCGGGTTTATATTTGTTCGAGTATGTAAATAAATCGCGAATACGATCCAAGTAATAAATGCCCAAGTTTCTTTTGGATCCCAATTCCAATAGGATCCCCAAGCTTCATTAGCCCATACTGCTCCTGACAGAATACCTATAGTTAAAAAAAAAAATCCTAGACTAATAATACGATAACCCCAATAATCCAATTGTTGAATTAATTGAAATCTGTAATAATTCTTACTCGAAAAAAAAGAAGTAGTTTGTAAAAGATTGCTCCTTTTATTCATGTATTCAATTTCACCAACGAAAAACGACTCTTTTAATAAATTTAATAAAAGAGTACTTTTACGAAAAATCTTTCTCGTTTTTCGAAATGTAATGACTACAAGTGCTACTGATAATAATGATCCGCATAAAAGGGATGCATAGCCCAATATCATCATAGTTACGTGCATTAATAACCACTCGGATTTAAGAGCGGGTACTAATATTGAAGATTGGTGTATTTGAGTTAAAAGTCCGGAAGAAGCAAAGCCCTGGGTCAAAATAGCGCTTGAACCGATTATTGCGCTTACAAAATTTTTATTTTTTTTGAAATACGGAACTATATGAACTATATGAATAAGGGAGAAACACCACGCAAGGAAGATTAATGATTCATATAAATCACTTAGTGGAAAATGACCCGAATAAATCCAACGCGTAACTAACAATCCTGTTATACAGGAAAAACTAACTATCAGACCCTTTTCGGATGAATCGTATAACTGTATGATTTCATCTACGCAAAAAAGGGTTATTAAACGAATTGTAATTACGATTGAAACAATAGAAAGGGAAATATGAGTTAATATATGTTCTAAGGTTGAAAATATCATAAAAAAAAAGAAGAGTCTTTGAAATGGAATTTGGGAGTTGAATTGATTATAAGATCTATTTCTCTTTTTTAGAAGATTACATGCCGCCACTCGGACTCGAACCGAGATGCTCTAGCACTGCTTCCTAAGAGCAGCGTGTCTACCAATTTCACCATAGCGGCTTGTCTTGAACTTAGAATAGCTTATGAAAAAAGAATCGTCGAGATTGAAGAAGCCAATTTAGTGCAATATTTTTTGTTATTTTTCATAAAAAATGAAATACAAAATAAAAAAAAAAAAAAAAAAATAGGGATTGGAAAGTTCATTATTTTTGTTTAAGGTCTTAGCCTCTTGAGGTTTTTCTTGTATTGTCTGTTCTCTTCGAATTGAACTCTTGTAACTAGAAACAGAAGGTTCTACCCTAAAAAAAAGTTTTTGTTTTCATTTTTTCATGAACTCTTTTTTCTCATTTTTTGAATTTCAGAAATTTACCATTCTATATTCTATATAGTAATTCATCGAAATATATAAAAAAGGGTTAAGTAGGGTTAAATTGAATCTATTACTTTTACTTTCAATAAAAATGAAATTTAACAAAATTATTCCCCTTTTTATAGATAGAGAAAAAAGGAGAAAAATACCAAATTTTTTATCCTAATGCTAATAACCAAACAGTTCGATGGGGAAAAACCCTCTCCCCATCTTGTAAATTAGAAAATCCACAAAAAAAAGAAGGAAAAATCCCTTTCTATCTTGTATTTATGTGTTTGTCAACAAAAACAAGGAAACTTTTCTATTTGTATTTTTAAAATTCAGTAAAACGAAATTTATCTTTTTTTAAATATAAAAAAAGAGGGAATAGTAAATGGGTCAATTTCTTTTTTCGAGTTCATTCGGATTCGCCTTAGTGAAATTTTTAATTACTATTACTTATACTTAATTTGTTAATTTTTTTGTTGCACAAAAAAGCTTTTTGAATTTCCTGTAAAAAGAGATTTTCCTAACGAAAAAGCTTTTAAGGCTATCCAATCTGCCTTCCTTTTCCAAATCTTTTTCCGAATACGCCTTTTTGATTGAGAAATACGTTTTTTTGGAACGGCCATTTAAGATACAAAGGATTACTTATTGTTTTAGTTGGATGTGAAAGACATCTATTGTTCAAACCAAATCTTTCTTTACTTTTTTTATTCTATTTTTTCTTATTCTTGAATTAATTTTCCTTTCGAACAAAAAGAAAGCTAGGGGGGAAGATATATGAAAATCGCATTTAGACAAAAAACTTCGGGTACTCTAAATACTAGAAATAGCTAAAGAGAGACAGACGCAGATATGTTATTTTTTTATTCCATAGAATCCCTGTAAAATTGTTTTTTCGTACTTTCTTTATTTGATATTCTTTCTCATTAAAGTCTATATCTATAGAATTAGAATCTGTTTCACCGTAGGAATCAAATGAAATATTAATAAAAAAAAAAGAATCCAACCTTCCATTTGTATTTTCTTTTTTATTAACCGGTTAACGGGGTAGGTTTCATTTTCAAATTGGAAAAAAATAAGGAATTACTCCGGTTTTCTATGATTTATATCATTTTCCCAAATCTAACTTCTTGGTTTGAATTGAATATTGAATATTTGAAGTATTTATAATAAAAAAAATAAATAAAGAAAGTTAAGAATAAGTAAATAAGGATAAATTAATAGGTATAAGTTAAGTATAAGTAACGTAAGGGGAAAGCGCCTATAAATTTTTATTAAAATGAGGTTAATTTAGTCAATATCTTGACTTTTTTTAACTCCTTTCAAAGAGGTAAGATCCAGTCAATCAAAAACAATAAATTAGGAAATTCACAAAGCTTTTTATGCAACAGACATATCAATACGGGTGGCTCATACCCTTCATCCCACTTCCTGTTCCCATATTACTAGGGGTGGGACTTCTTCTTTTTCCCACGACAACAAAAAAGTTTCGTCGCATGTGGTCTTTTCAGAGTGTTTTATTGTTAAGTATAGTCATGATTTGTTCAATGAATCTGTCTATTCAGCAAATAATTAGCAATTCTAGCTATCAATATGTATGGTCTTGGATCATTACTAACGATTTTGCTTTAGATTTCGGCTATTTGATAGATCCACTTACTTCTATTATGTCAATGTTAATCACTACCGTTGGAATTTTGGTTCTTATTTATAGTGAAGATTATATGGCTCATGATCAAGGATATTTGAGATTTTTTGCTTATATGAGTTTTTTCAGTACTTCCATGTTAGGGTTAGTTACTAGTTCAAATTTGATACAAATTTATATTTTTTGGGAATTGGTCGGAATGTGCTCCTATTTATTAATAGGATTTTGGTTCACACGACCTCTTGCAGCAAATGCTTGCCAAAAAGCTTTTGTAACAAACCGTGTAGGGGATTTTGGTTTATTATTAGGAATTTTAGGTTTTTATTGGATAACGGGTAGTTTCGAATTTCAGGATTTATTCGAACTATTCAATGACTTAATGTCTAATAATCAGGTCAATTGCTTATTTGTTACTTTGTGTGCTGGTCTCTTATTTGCTGGTCCCGTTGCTAAATCTGCACAATTTCCCCTTCATGTATGGCTGCCCGATGCTATGGAAGGGCCTACTCCAATTTCCGCTCTTATACACGCTGCTACTATGGTAGCGGCAGGAATTTTTCTTGTAGCCCGGCTTCTTCCGCTTTTCATAGTTATACCTTCCATAATGAATTTAATCTCGTTGATAGCAATAATGACTGTGTTATTGGGAGCTGCTTTAGCTCTTGCCCAAAAAGACATTAAGAGAGGTTTAGCCTACTCTACAATGTCTCAATTGGGTTATATGATGTTAGCTCTTGGTATGGGGTCTTATCGAAGTGCTTTATTTCATTTGATTACTCATGCCTATTCCAAAGCATTGTTATTTTTAGGCTCCGGATCTGTTATTCATTCAATGGAAGGAATTGTTGGCTATTCTCCCTATAAAAGTCAGAATATGATTCTTATGGGAGGTTTACGAAAACATTTACCAATTACCAAAAATGCTTTTTTATTAGGTACACTCTCTCTGTGTGGTATTCCGCCTTTGGCTTGTTTTTGGTCCAAAGATGAAATTCTTAACGATACCTGGTTATATTCGACGATTTTCGCAATAATAGCCTGGGTTACTGCCGGATTAACCGCATTTTATATGTTTCGGATATATTTACTTACTTTTGAGGGACATTTAAATGTTTATTTTCAAAATTATAGTGGCAAACAAAAAATACCTTTCTATTCAATATCTCTATGGGGTAGCGGAATTTCAACCAAAATTAATCAAAATGTTCGGTTAGTAGGAATGACTGATGACAAAAGTTCTTCCTTTTTTTCAAAAAGAACATTTCGAATTGATGATAATGGTAGAAATATGACACGACCTTATATTACTATTCCTAATTTTGAGAATACCCGATTTGAGAATAAAAAACTAGATTCCTATCCTTATGAATCAGACAATAATATGCTATTTCCTCTGCTTGTATTGGGCTTATTTACTTTCTTTGTCGGTTTTATAGGAATTCCTTTGAATCAAGAGGGAGGCAGTATTGATATATTATCTAAATGGTTAATTCCGTCGATAAATCTTTTGCATAAAAAGTCGCATAATTCACCGGATTGGTATGAATTTTTGAAAGATGCAATTTTTTCAGTCAGTATAAGTTATTTAGGAATATTTATAGCGTCTTTTTTATATAAATTGCCTTATTCCTCTTTACTAAATTTGGATTTCAAAAATTCAGCTGTTAAAGGTCTCCCTCGGGGACCTATTGGGAAGAAAATGCTCAATGCTATATATAGTTGGTCATATAATCGTGCTTATATAGATTTTTTTTATAAAAGATTCTTAACTGGGGGGACTAGGGCATTGGCCCAATTAACTCATTTTTTTGATCGACGCATAATTGATGGAATTACGAATGGAGTTGGTTTTCTTAGTTTCTTTATAGGAGAAGTTATCAAATATGTAGGGGGCGGCCGTATCTCTTCGTATCTTTTCTTCTATTTATCATATGTAGTCATTTTTTTTTTCTTTTCTTTTTTTTTTTCTTACTTAAGCTTAAGCTCTTATTGGTAAAACGGAATACTTGAAATTCAACCGACCCCCTTCTTTCTTTTTCCGAAATAACCGAAATGAATGCACTTTTTACCATAAAAGATTTTCCCTCTTCCACTTTTAGAGATATGGATTTTACCGATGAGTAATAATAATGCTAGTAATTTTAATGTGTTATATACAATAATCTGAATTTCTTTATGAACTCCTAATTTTATCAACTCATATTAATCCATCCAGGTTTCAATTTAATTTATTCTGAAAAAGAAAAAAAGAAGGAATCTTCTTCATTTTTGCATGGCATAATTTATGCCATGCAAAAATGAAGAAGATTCTGTTAATTGATTTGTAGGCCTAATTGCGGTTTTAGTCTTCGTATTTTATATTAGAATGACATGGAAGGTGGGGCGGGCGTGTCAATCTCTTTACGTTCATATACCCCGCAGGGCATATATAGGAAAAATGGACTATCAACGACTTTTCAACCGCGGATACATCTTTATCCTTAACATACTGAAACGACTGCCGTTATTTGTATCAAACCAATAGCGATTCATACAAGCTAAATCTTCTAATCGATAATTAGGCCAAAGAAAAAATTTGAATTTCATTAATTCATTCTTCTGTTTAATTAATTCATTCTGTTTAATTAATTCCTCCTTCTCTTTCTTAAGCTTAAGAAGCAGCTCGTAACTATCATTAAGAGGGTTCTCTTTATCCAAATCCAAGGATTGACTGCAATTGTTCTCAGTCGAAAATATTGGATTTTTATTCCAAGTCTTTGAATTGAAAGACATTAGAATTCTCAACTCTCTGCGACGTCTATGCGATAAAATGGTTTCGGGAACAAGTAAATCAACATAGAGTTCTTTTCTATATCCTTGATTAATTTGTTGCTTCATCTTATGAGCCAACGAAATACCTAAGGTTTGATACATAAAAAATTGTCCATCATTTTTTACAGACAGGCGTGTGGGTTCGACAAGAATGATCCCCTTTTTCATCAATTCTTTAAGCTGTGTAGTTTTCCGAATCGGCATTAGATCTAAACTCAGTTCGCTTCTTTGAATCGAGGATATAGTAATTTCGAGTGGATTTTGCAGTCTAAGCAGCAAACAATATATGTTTATATTATTCATCATTCTTTCATTCAAAGTACCGCGCGATCTCAACTGAAAAACTAAAAAACGTTTTAGGAGTAAATCTAGTTGTACTTCTGCAATACTTTTCTTTATCTTTTTCTTTACCCCTTGGGACGGATCTTCAATATCTTTTTCGTGATTTGTTGAAGGAACAGATTCAGCATTCCCTTGTTTTTGTACATTTGATCTAAGATCTCTTTTGCTTTCGACCGATTCTTTTTCTTTTTTATCTTTTTGTTCTTTTTGATCTTTTTGATTTCGATTTTGATTCTTTATTTTTTTATTTGAAACGGATTCCCCTTTTTGTTTTTGGTTTCCTTTGATGTTTTTCTTTTCACTAAGAGCATTTTCATTTAGATTCAAATTTAAAAGAAGGATTTTACTTCGTATAAGCCACGGTTTTTTTTTATATAGATTATAGGGTAGGACAAATTCTGGGAAGAACCAAAATCCCAGGGTTGAGATGTCACCATTTAGTATTTCTTCATTCATTCCCATCCAATCCAAAAAACCTTTTCGGGGTTTTGGTAAATTGGTTTGGAGCTTTTGCGGAATTGTAAGATAAACAAGGCTTTTTTTATCAATTTTTTCAATAATTTGATAATTGTTAGTATCAATCTGAGCATTTTCATTTCTCGCGATATCCAGTTTGATGCAGGACTCAATAGTAAGTTGGCGTCTAAGATCAAAATTTAGAATTTTCCAATCACAATATTTTCTATCGGGATTTTGTTGTATATCTGTAATATTGATATAAGTATTATTATGAAACTTTTTATTATTATTAATAGGGAGACTTCTCCATATATATAGATCAGAAAAATTATCTTTACGCGTGTTGTATTTATAAGAAAGATCTTCGTTCTTTTTTAATTCGACTTGCGAGCTTGATTTAGAAATAGACGAGTCCCTCGTATTTTCATAATTAAAATTAATAGATTTATATGATAAAAGATCATATCTAGAGTTTTTTTGAAAATTGTCTTTTTGATTCACTAAGTAATATACTTCAGAATTCCTAGAATTCCCTTCCCTTTTGGACTGAACTTTGTCATATGAATCACCCTTGGAATTTTTATTTTTATGACGTAGCTTAAGCTTAACTCTATTTCTCCACTTTTGTGGTATTAATCCAGACCATTTAATACGAGATAAAGTGTATTGATAATGTCCCCTTAACCAGTTTTTCCATTCATTCATTTCAGAATTCGGGAGTTTCTTATGACTTAATTTAGAATGAAGTATTCCTTGTGTTTCAAGGGAATCTTTGATTTTAGCCTTAATAAAAAAAGAAATTCCATGATTTTTTTTTTGAAAAACAGATCTTAATTTGTTACTAACTTGGGTTTGTGATAATTTATAAAATACATATGCTTGTGACAAATAGGATAAGTCACAAAAACTATGTAAATTTTTCCGATTTCTAAGACTATTAGTTGATTTTTTTTTTTTTAGAGTTGAAATTGAAATAAAGTCAATTATATTTTGATTTTTTCTATTAAGCCTTTCTTGATCTGTTTCATTAATGGGCTTATCCGGCATTTTTTTTATCGATTCAAAAAGAAATTGTATATTGAGTCTGGGAATATTAATAATAGCTAAAAAAATATCTATGTATATTTTTTCAAGGAAAATCTTTATAAAACAATCTAATTGAGAGATTAATCGGGCATTTCTTCTTTTTAATATTTGCCAAATATTTGTTGTCGATTCGAATCTTTTAGCATTAGACTCTTTTTCGGTAGGATTAATATATACGCCGGATGGGGTTCTTTTTGTTTTTGTAATTCTTTCTATTTGATTTCGAATTGTGCTTGTTCTACTTGTTAGATACTTCTTTTTTGTCAGTGCATAATTTTTCCAATTTTGATATTGAAATAGACTAAATGATTCATCAATTATTTGATTGCTGATTCTAGAATCTTTTTGGTTTGTAATTTCATTTGTAATTTCATTCGATTCTGATACATTTCTTAAGCTAAAAGTTGGGTTGAATTTGGAACGTTCTTTTAGTTTTAGTATTATTACTAGTATTAGTCTTAGAAATAAAGACCTTGTTAGTATAAAAAAAACCGCTTCACTAATGAATTTTTTTGTTTCTTTTGAAACAAATTTTGTTTTTACTAAGAAATACGCCCTTTTCCATTTTCCTTGTAGTTCCTTAAAAATGGGGTCAAAAAAAGAATCTCCTTTGGGAATTCTGGGAGAACCAAAAGGAAGGTCAGTTTCCCGTCCCCAAACTGTTAAAAAACAAAAATCATCTTTTTGGTTTTCCTCTCCGATTAGATCTCTATCAGAGGGTCGTATGTGCCAAGGTTTCAGGTAGAAAGGAAATAAGATTTTTATCTGAATACCATCCGTCAACCAATTTGTTGGAAATTCTGTTTCCGATAATTGGATACCATTATAGGTACATTTAACATGCATTTCTCGCTTCCATTCCTGTATATCCTCAAACCATTCAGGAGATTGCAATAATAACACACGTCCAATATTTTTTGCTATTATCAATGAAGGCACTACAATATATTTTCGAAGAATAGATTGAGTTATTAACGCGCATCCCCTTATTAGGTGCCCCAATGGGACATTATCCCATGCCTCCGATATCTCCATCCGCATTTCTTCCTTTTTTATCCTATCTTCATTTTTTTTTTTTTTTTGTTCTGCCTTTATATCTATATACTCCACAATTTCGGATTCTATCCCCTTGTCTGTCCAATTTGTAAAAATAACTTTACAAATTTTGGATATATCAAACGGTAGGCGGGGGAATCTTTTGACTCTATCCAAAAAAAGGGGAGAGTGCGGGTTTCCTTCAAACAGTTCCCAAATTACCATTTTACGCCTTTGAGCGCGGATAGAACCTTTAATTAGTTCTCGCCGAAAGTCCGGTTGGTGTGAATAACTTAGCAAAGCTACTTCGTGTGTCGGATTCGCACCATCAGAATCAGAGTCATCAGAGTCAGTAGTTTGAGTTTCTTTATTTTGAGTTTCTTTATTTTGAGTTTCTTTAGTTTGAGTTTCTTTAGTTTGAGTTTCTTTTTTTTGAGTTTCTTTTTTTTGAGTTTCTTCATTTTCATTTTCTTCATTTTCATTTTCTTCATTTTCATTTTGATACAAAATCGTTATGTATTTGGCTTTTCTTGAGCGAATTTGATGGTGGACTAACATGTCTTCCGTGTCGTC